AATGAAGAGCCTGACTAAAGGATTATCGTGATAGGATAAAATATGTAGTATAAACTACCTTCATTACATCTAACAGAATCAAACTATCACCAGCAAGCATCAAAAGCCGCCGTGCATCATACACCAAGATGTAATAGACAAGCATCAATATAGAAAAGTAAGCTAAATAAGCTAATGGGTTCATACCCCATAAATAGAGTATAACACTCTCTTCTCTAATGCCCAATAACTCAACCAAAATCCTCTTACTAATTACTTTAGTAGGGGGTGTATTAGTATCTGTGTCCTCTAATTCATGACTTGGGGCGTGAATAGGGTTGGAGATCAATCTAATATCATTTATCCCCTTAATGTCCAATGTCAAAAATATGTACAATACAGAAGCATCATTAAAATACTTCATTGTACAAGTCCTTGCCTCAGCAACACTCCTATTTATAGTAGTGATAAAAACATTAACGGAAGATTTATTCACATTTGAAAGAAATTTGTATACACCAATAATCATCTGTACCCCTCTCCTGTTAAAAAGCGGAGCCGCACCGTTCCACTGATGATTCCCAGGAGTAATAGAAGGTTTAAGATGAGAAAACTGTGCATTATTAATAACGGTACAAAAAGCAGCCCCGTTAATGCTAATATCATACCTGATTGATATCAATACCTTCACACTAAGTATTATCTTGATGTCCACAATCGTAGGATCAATTGGAGGTTTAAATCAAACCTCAATACGAAAAATCCTAACCTACTCCTCAATCAATCATACCGGTTGAATATTAATTGCACTAACTACAAGTGAAAATTTGTGAATAGTATACTTCACAGTCTACTCAACCCTAGCACTAACCGTAGTATCAGCCATTAAGCTGTCTGGAGCTTCATTCATTAACCAGACCATAATAACAAACAAAGAAACCACACTAATAAAATTCATACTATTCACATCTTTACTATCCTTAGGAGGACTTCCCCCATTCCTTGGGTTCCTACCAAAATGAATTGTTATTCAAGCCATAATTACAAACAACATAGCCCCACTAGCAGTAGCAGTAGTAGTAACATCCCTAATTACCCTATACTACTATCTGAAAATCTCTTACTCAAGATTTATGATCCTAAACACAGAACCTAAATGAAATTTAAAGTCAAACAAAAATAAATCAACTAAAAACATTTGAGCACTAATCCTATCATCAATTTCTCTAACAGGCATAGCAGCCTGCACACTTATCACCAATATTAACTAACCGGAAGGCCTTAAGTTAAACACAAACTAATAACCTTCAAAGCTATAAATAAAGGGTCCCCTTTAGGCCTTGGTAAATCTGAATTACCCCTACAGAATTGCATTCTATAATCACAAAATGAATACAAGACCCTACAGTAATAGTGGAAGAGCAACGTAAATGCCCCTAAATAGATTTACAGCCTATCGCCTACTTATTGTTCTCAGCCATCCCACTAATTTTCACCCGATGATTTTTCTCAACTAATCACAAAGACATTGGAACATTATATTTCGTATTTGGAGCTTGATCAGGAATAGTAGGAACCTCCCTTAGAATACTTATTCGCACAGAGCTAGGACAACCTGGTTCCCTAATTGGAGATGATCAAATCTACAACGTCATTGTCACAGCTCATGCCTTCGTTATAATTTTCTTCATAGTTATGCCAATCATAATTGGTGGGTTCGGAAATTGACTAGTACCACTAATACTAGGAGCACCAGACATAGCATTCCCACGAATAAACAATATAAGTTTTTGACTACTTCCTCCGTCATTAACCTTGCTACTAACTAGTAGAACAGTAGAAAGTGGTGTAGGAACAGGGTGAACTGTTTACCCACCTCTCGCAAGAAGAATTGCCCATGCCGGAGCATCTGTAGATCTAGCCATCTTCTCCTTACACCTAGCAGGAGTATCATCCATCCTGGGAGCAGTAAACTTCATCACAACAACAATCAACATAAAGCCAAAGAGCATAAAACCTGAACGAATCCCCCTATTTGTATGATCAATTGCCATTACTGCCCTACTGCTCCTACTATCCCTACCAGTACTAGCAGGGGCAATTACAATACTATTAACAGATCGCAACCTAAATACATCATTCTTCGACCCAGCAGGAGGTGGAGATCCAATTCTATACCAACACTTATTCTGATTCTTTGGACACCCAGAGGTATATATTCTCATCCTACCAGGATTTGGTATAATCTCACACATCATCTGTCATGAAAGAGGGAAAAAGGAAGCATTTGGAAACCTAGGAATAATTTTTGCCATACTAGCGATTGGATTACTAGGGTTTGTAGTATGAGCACATCACATATTTACAGTAGGAATAGATGTTGATACACGAGCATACTTTACATCTGCAACAATAATCATTGCAGTACCAACAGGAATTAAAATTTTCAGATGACTAGCAACGATATATGGAACCCGAATGACCTATAGAGCAGCCTGCTTATGAGCTCTTGGATTTGTATTCCTATTCACAATAGGAGGTCTTACCGGAGTAGTCCTAGCAAACTCATCAATCGATATTATTCTCCATGACACCTACTACGTAGTAGCACACTTCCATTATGTCCTATCAATAGGGGCAGTATTTGCAATCATAGGAGGATTTGTACAATGATTCCCACTATTCACCGGACTTACCATAAACCCAAAGTGACTAAAGGCCCAATTTGCTGTCATATTCATTGGAGTAAATCTAACATTCTTCCCTCAACACTTCCTAGGCCTAGCCGGAATACCACGACGATATTCAGACTATCCAGATGCATACACTACATGAAATATTATCTCATCAATAGGATCAACAATTTCATTCGTAAGTGTAATAATATTCCTATTCATTATATGAGAAAGAATTACATCAAATCGAGTAATCCTGTTCCCTACTCATACAAGAAACTCAGTAGAATGACTACAAAGATTCCCGCCAGCAGAACACAGCTACTCAGAACTTCCAACCATTTCACTAACTAACTAAATTTACTCTAACGTGGCAGATAAGTGCGGTGGATTTAAGCTCCACAAATAAAGTTCTTGAAACTTTCATTAGAATTCTAATGACAACATGATTGAATATAACACTACAAGATAGAGCATCACCCGTTATAGAACAACTAATCTACTTCCACGATCATGCATTGATGATTATACTAATAATTATCACAACAGTATTTTATACAATAATTAGAATTATCCGAAATAAACAAACTAGACGATTCATCCTAGAAGGACAAATAATTGAAACAGTTTGAACTATTGCACCCGCAATCATCCTAGTATTCATTGCAATCCCATCCCTACGACTATTATATCTAATAGATGAAATTCACAACCCAGTAATAACCCTAAAGGCTGTTGGCCACCAATGATACTGAAGCTACGAATACTCAGACTTCACAAAACTTGAATTTGACTCATACATAATCCAACAAGATGATCAGCAAGCCAACACATTCCGACTACTTGACACAGACAACCGAATTACACTACCAATAAACTCACCAGTACGGCTAATTGTAACAGCAGCAGACGTGCTTCACTCTTGAACAGTACCAAGCCTTGGGGTAAAGACAGATGCCACACCTGGCCGACTAAACCAAGTAAGATTTTCAATCAACCGGCCGGGCCTTCTCTATGGACAATGTTCAGAAATCTGCGGGGCAAACCATAGATTCATACCAATCGTTATTGAAAGAGTATCAACAAACCAATTCATTAACTGAGTATCAAAGATAAGAGAATCATCAGATGACTGAAAGCAAGTAATGGTCTCTTAAACCAGCTTATGATATCCTAGCACATATCTCTGATGACAATAAAGGATTAGTTAATCATATAACATCAGAATGTCAAACTGAAATAATCATAAAGATATCCTTTTATACCTCAAATAATACCCATAGAATGAACAATACTATATATCACATTTCTGACAACATTCCTAATATTCAACATCATAAATTACTTTATCCAATCACCAAGCATACAAATCAAAGAAAAGAAAACAATCAACATTAATAAAACAAACTGAAAGTGATAAGAAATCTATTCTCAATCTTTGACCCAACAACAGAAATCAATAGCCTACCACTAAACTGAACAAGAACAGCTATCGGCCTACTACTAATCCCAACAAGAATTTGATTAATCCCATCCCGAAATAGCATAATAGTAAGACTCCTAATAAATAAACTACACCAAGAGATGAAAACAATCCTAAGAAAAGGAAACGAAAATAAAGGAAACTCATTCATCCTAACATCACTATTCCTTATAATCCTAGCAAACAACTTCCTAGGGCTATTCCCATATATCTTCACCAGAACAAGACATTTAACATTAACACTAACTCTAGCACTACCTTTATGAATAACATTTATATTATACGGATGAATCAAAAACACCAATCACATATTTGAACACCTAGTACCCCAAGGTACGCCAACTATGCTAATACCATTCATAGTCATTATTGAAACAATCAGAAATTTAATTCGGCCAGGAACACTAGCAGTACGACTAACAGCAAACATAATTGCAGGACACCTGCTCCTAACTCTACTGGGAAATAACGGGCCATCAATAAGACACACTCTTCTAACTGTCCTAATCACTGCACAAATCCTTTTATTAATTCTAGAAGGGGCAGTAGCAGTCATCCAATCATACGTATTTGCAATCCTAAGAACCTTATACTCTAGAGAAGTCAATTAATGTCAATACACGAAAACCACTCATTCCATATAGTAAACAAAAGACCTTGACCACTAACAGGAGCTATTGGAGCAATAGTTACCCTAATAGGACTAATCAAATGATTCCACCAATATGATGACACCTTACTCGGAATCGGAGCAATTATTACAGTACTAACCATAATCCAATGATGACGAGATGTAACACGAGAAGGAACATACCAAGGCCTACACACAAGGGTAGTAACAACAGGCCTACGATGAGGAATAATCTTATTTATTGTATCAGAAGTCCTATTCTTCGTATCATTTTTCTGAGCATTCTTCCATTCAAGACTATCCCCAACAATCGAATTAGGATCAACTTGACCACCAACAGGAATTCAACCATTCAATCCCCTACAAGTACCCTTACTAAACACAGCAATCCTATTAGCCTCAGGAGTTACCGTCACATGAGCACACCACGGACTATTAGAAAATAATGCCACACAAGCAACACAAGGACTATTCTTCACCGTACTACTTGGACTATACTTCACTGCTCTTCAAGCATACGAATACTTTGAAGCACCATTCACAATTGCAGACTCAGCATACGGATCAACATTTTTTGTAGCAACGGGCTTCCATGGTCTACATGTAATCATCGGAACAACATTCCTAACTACATGTCTACTACGACACACAACCCTTCATTTCTCATCAAATCACCACTTTGGATTCGAAGCAGCAGCATGATACTGACACTTTGTAGACGTGGTCTGACTATTCCTATACATCTCAATCTACTGATGAGGAAGATAAATAAATATTTATCTAATACAATATAAGTATACTTGACTTCCAATCAAGAAATTTGTGAAAAACAAGATAAATAATAATAATAATTATAACAGCCGCAACAATAACCATTATATTATCATCAATCATCATAATACTAGCAACACTAATCTCAAAAAAAATCAACGAAGACCGAGAAAAAAGATCACCATTTGAGTGTGGATTTGACCCAAAAAACTCCGCACGGCTACCATTCTCATCCCGATTTTTCCTAATCGCAGTAATCTTCATAATCTTTGATGTAGAAATCGCACTATTATTACCCATACCCATCACTATAATAACATCTAACATCAAATCATGAATAATCATTAGATCCCTATTCCTACTAATCCTAATTATCGGTCTATACCACGAATGAAATCAAGGATCACTAGAATGAAGAAATTAAAGGGACTATAGTTAATCATAACATTTGAGTTGCATTCAAAAAGTACTACCTACATAGTAGTTAGCCTCAACAATAACTCATACAAGTGAGAAGCAAAATTTGCAATCAGTTTCGACCTGATCTTAGATAAACCTTTTTATCCTTACTTTCAAAATTAACTGAAACCAAAGAAAGAGGTATATTATTGTTAATAATAAAATTGAATTAAAGTTCCAGTTAAGGAAGTGACAGAAAAAGTGAATGCTGCTAACTTATCACTATAGCGGTTAAAATCCGTTTACACTTCTATAATTTATATAGTTTAGAAACAAACATTACACTTTCACTGTAAAGACAAAGAAAAACTTTTATAAATACTTAAAGGTAACAAATCCACCTCATCGACATCTTCAGCGTCGCGCTCTAAAATATAAGCTATTCAAGTAATAAATAAGAATAAATAATAAAATAACAACCCACATAACAAAAAACCCTAAAAATACCTTCAAACTATTATATTGAAACCACTGATTAATCCTACCCAAATTAAAAAGAATCCAATAAAGACCTTGACCACCAAAATATTCCATCCAACCAGAATCAAAAACCCTTGTCGCCCTATAACCAACCTCCAGAGGACGAAAAGAAACACCATAAGTAGAAAAAAAAGGCATAAACCACATAGAACCAGCAAATGAAGAACTACCATACAAACGAACAGAAAATAACCCATCACCAAAAGCAAATCCAGCCATCTCATAGCCAAATCAACCACCCACAAAAACGACAAATAAAGTAAGAAACCTCAAATAATAAGGTAAACAAATCATGGAAGGAGTGGGACAAATTAACCACATCAAAGAACCACCACCAACAATAGATATAATCAACAAACCAATTATACCAAAAACCATATTATAGCTAGTCTCAGCTATAGAATAAGAAGAAACAAAATTAAAATCACCACACATAACAAAGTAAAACAAACGAAAAGAATAACAAACCGTCAACCCTGTTGACAGAAAAAGTAAAAAGAAACCAAACATATTCAAATATCTCATAGAAAATATCTCCAAAATAAAATCCTTTGAATAAAATCCAGCCAAAAATGGTATACCACAAAGAGCAAAATTAGAAACCATTAAACTCGAAGAGGTAAAAGGCATATAAACAGATAACCCACCCATAAACCGAATGTCCTGAGAATCCCCTATAGAATGAATAACACCACCAGCACACATAAAAAGCAAAGCCTTAAATAACGCATGAGTCAATAGATGAAAAAAAGCTAAACCAGAAAGTCCAATAGAAATAGTCATAATTATAAGACCTAACTGTCTCAAAGTCGACAAAGCAATGATCTTCCTTAAATCAAACTCAAAATTAGCACCAAGACCAGCTATAAACATAGTTAAGCCAGAAACCAATAACAAAACTATATTCAACCAATATCTAAAAGAAGGACTAAACCGAATTAATAGATAAACACCAGCAGTAACCAAAGTAGAAGAATGCACCAAAGCAGAAACAGGAGTAGGAGCTGCTATTGCCGCAGGTAATCAAGAAGAAAATGGAATTTGAGCACTCCTAGTCATAGCCGCTAAAACAACAAGAAAAGAAATTAACTCCATTTCAACAGAACCAGACATAAACTCCAAATAATAAATAAAACTTCAACTACCAAAATTAATCATCCAAGCAATAGCCATCAGCAAAGCAACATCACCAATTCGATTAGACAAAACAGTCAACATACCAGCCCCATAAGACCGCACATTCTGATAATAAATTACCAACAAGTAAGAAACTAACCCCAAACCATCTCAACCCAACAAAATACTAATCACATTAGGACTAATAATTAAAAACATTATAGAAACAACAAACATCAAGACTAACAAAATAAAACGAATAATATTTAAATCCCCAAACATATAATCGTCACTATAAAGAATTACCAAAGAAGAAATAATAAAAACAAACCCCATAAACAACAAAGACATCCAATCAAACAAAAAGGTCATAATAACAGATCTACCATTCAACGTAATAATATTTCAATCAATAAAATAAATCAAATCACTTATAATAAAATAAACACCACAAAAACAACAAAACCAACCTAAAAGAAACAAAAAAACAAATCTGACAAAACAAATAGACATAAATCTAAAGTATATACTAATACATCACTGACACCACAAATCAACATTTTATATTTAAACTATTTAGATAACCTAAACCCAAAAAACAGTAACATCAACCCTTAAAATAACTAAGTTCAAGGGGAACCAATGCAAAAACAACAGCAAGAATTCACGAACATATCCCAATGAACAAGAATAAATACCAGAATAAACAGAACCATGCTGACTATAAGAATACAAATAAAGAGTATAAGCAGCACTAAAAAAAGACAAAAGAACTAAAACAAACATAAGACATCAAGACCAAGAAACTAAACTGCTTAACAAACCAATTTCACCAAGAAGATTAAGAGATGGCGGAGCAGCCATATTACAAGCTCTCAACAAAAATCACCATATAGCCATTCTAGGCATCAAATTAATCAAACCCCTATTAACCAAAAGACTTCGTCTACCAAACCGCTCATAAGTAATATTAGAAAGACAAAAAAGACCAGAAGAGCATAAACCATGAGCCACCATCAAAGCAAAAGATCTACAAACCCCCCAATATCTCAACGTCATAATACCACCAATGACCATACTCATATGGGCCACAGAAGAATAAGCGATCAATGACTTCAAATCAGTCTGCCGCATACAAAACAAACTAACGAACAGACCACCAACCAAACTTAAAGAAATCCAAACAATACCAAATTTAAATCTAAACTTAAACAATACTGGAAAAACACGAAGAAGCCCATACCCACCCAGCTTCAACAAAACACCTGCCAAAATTATAGAACCAGAAACAGGAGCCTCAACATGAGCCCTAGGAAGCCACAAATGAACCATAAACATGGGTATCCTAACTAAAAAAGCAAAAACCATACAAACATAGAACAGACCACCAACTAAAGAGTCACTACCGTACAATATAAACAAACATAAAGAACATAAAGAATCATAAACAAACAAAATACCAACAAGCAAAGGAAGAGAGGCTAACAAAGTATAAAACAGAAGATAAATACCAGCCTGAACCCGCTCAGGCTGATAACCCCAACCCAAAATTAAAAATAAAGTAGGAATCAATCTACTCTCAAAAAAAATATAAAAAGAAAGTAAACTAATTCTTCTAAAAGTACAATACAACATAATAGTAAGGAAAATAACAACAAAAATAAAGAAACCAGAAAAATAACCTAAACGAAAAATAGACTCTCTAGCCAAAACCATAAGAACACAGATCCACAAACTTAAAAAAATAAGACCATAGGAAATCAAATCACAACCAAAAATATAACCCAATCCTCCTCAACAAAAAAAATAAGGAAAAAAAAACATATAAACAAAAGAAACAAAAAACAATAAAGAACAAATCAATCACCAGAACCCAGGAAAAACACACAGCGGGATTAAAAAAATCAAAAAACAAAGAAACTTTAACATTGAAGAACTCTATAAGATTGAAAATAATCATTACCGTGACTACGAATCATAGAAACTAAAATAGATAAACCCAATGAACCCTCACAGACAGAAAAAACCAAAAAATAAACAACAAAAAACAAACTATAATTAAAATTACACAAATAAAAATATATAGAAAAATAAAGAACTAACACAACAAATTCCAATCTTAACAAAGTAATCAATAAATGCTTACGACTAGAAGAAAAAGCCCAAATACCGCAAAAATAAATAACAAAAAAATATAATCATATTGGCATTAAATAAAGCAAGTTTTAATAATTTAACAAAAATATTGGTCTTGTAAACCAAAAATAAGGAACAACCTTTTAAAACTTCAGAGGAAAGGCTATTTGCCATTTCATTAATCCCCAAAACTAATATTTTAAATAAAATACCCCCTGACATAACAAAACTACTTATAGCAACAAGAACAATAACAAGATTAATATTCACACAAATAAAACACCCTATAGCAATAGGGCTAATACTCCTAATACAAACAACAATAGTATGCCTAATCAGTGGAACAATATACAGAAGATTTTGATTTTCATACATCTTATTTATAATCATAATTGGAGGAATATTAGTACTATTTATATACATAACAAGACTAGCATCAAACGAAATATTCTCACCATCAAATAAAATACTAATGGCCATAGCAACAACGATACCAATTATAATATACATTATACCAACCACAACCAACAACAAAGAAATAAGTATACACGAAACAATAACAGAAAATGAAGTTATAACTACAACAACTGTAATATACAACCAAATAATAGGAATCATAACCACATTACTAGTACTATACATATTATTAACCCTAATTGTAGTAGTAAACATCATCAATGTATCAAAGGGACCATTACGGCACACAAGATAATGAATAAACCCACACGAAACAAACACCCTCTATTCAAAATTGCAAACGACGCACTAGTAGACCTACCAACCCCATCAACAATTAGAGGATGATGAAACTTTGGATCACTATTAGGGATCTGCCTAGTAGCACAAATCGCAACAGGACTATTCCTAGCCATACACTACTGCCCAAATGCCGAAATAGCATTTAGCAGAGTAAGTCACATTTGCCGAGACGTAAACTATGGATGACTACTACGAACACTACATGCAAATGGAGCCTCACTATTCTTCGTCTGCATTTACTTACACACAGGGCGTAACATATACTACGGATCATACAACTTTATACACACATGATCCGTGGGAGTAGTAATTCTATTCCTAACCATGGCAACAGCATTTATAGGATACGTATTGCCATGAGGACAAATATCATTCTGAGGTGCAACTGTAATTACAAACCTCCTATCAGCCATCCCATACGTAGGGAATGAGGTAGTACAATGAATCTGAGGAGGCTTCGCTGTAGATAACGCTACACTCACACGATTCTATGCACTACACTTTCTACTACCTTTCGTAATCACAGCAATAGTATTAATCCACCTACTATTCCTACACCAAACAGGATCAAACAACCCGCTAGGATTAAATAAAAATACAGACAAAATCCCGTTCCACCCCTATTTCACAGTAAAAGACATCGTAGGATTCGCAATCATACTCCTAATACTAACCATACTAGCCCTAAAAGAACCATACCTCCTGAGAGACCCCGACAACTTCACCCCAGCAAATCCACTAGTAACACCAGTCCACATTCAACCGGAATGATACTTCCTATTCGCATACGCAATTCTACGATCAATCCCTAACAAGCTAGGAGGAGTTATCGCCCTAATAATATCAATCATAATCCTATTCACCTTACCGATAAGAAAATCAAAGTTCCGGGGAACACAATTCTACCCAATCAACCAAGTCCTATTCTGAATAATAACAAACACCGTAATCTTGTTAACATGAATCGGGGCCCGGCCGGTTGAAGACCCATACATCTTAACAGGACAAATCCTAACAACAATATACTTTATATACTACGTTACAAACCCAATAACAACAAAAATATGAGATAAAATAACAGATTAAAGTTAAAAAGCTCAGAATTAGCCTAATGTCTTGAAAACATTATGAAAGAAGTTTAAATCTTCTATTAACTTCATCATACCTAAATTAGTACACTACAACAAAGAGAAAATATAACACTTGACGCCAATAAAAAACAAAAGATAATTTAACGAAAGAGGCAAAAATCTCTTCCAAGCCAAATACATCAACTTATCATAACGGAAACGAGGCAAGGTACCACGAACCCAAATAAATAAAAAAGAAACAAAAGTAAGCTTGACATAAAAGAGAAATGAATAAAGATCACTACCCAAAAAAATTACACAAAACAATAATCTTATAAAAAGAATTCTTGCATACTCGGCCAAAAAAATCAAAGCAAATCCACCACCGCCATACTCAACATTAAACCCCGAAACAAGTTCAGATTCACCTTCAGCAAAATCAAAGGGAGTACGATTCGTCTCAGCTAAACAAGAAATAAACCAAATAAATGACAAAGGAAGAGAAATAAAAATTAACCACAAATAAACCTGAAAAAAATAAAAGCAAGCCAAACTATATCTACTAATCAAAACAACAAAAGAAAGCAAAATAAAAGCCAATCTTACCTCATAAGAAATAGTTTGAGCCAAAGCACGAAGACCCCCCAACAAAGAATAACCAGAATTTGAAGACCACCCAGCAATCATAACAGTATAAACACCAAGGCTAGTACAAGCCAAAAAAAACAGCAAGCCCAACTCAAAAGAAACAAAACCACTCAAATAAGGAATTAGTAACCAAATCAACAAAGAAAGAAAAAACCCAAAAATAGGAGAAAAATAGTAAATCAAATAATTAGAAACAGAAGGAAAATACTGCTCCCTAGTAAATAACTTAATTGCATCTCTAAAAGGCTGAAGAATACCTACAAACCCAACCTTATTAGGACCCTTACGGATATGAACATATCCCAAAACCTTACGCTCCAATAAAGTAAGAAACGCCACACCAACCATAACAAAAATTATCAACAACAAAAAAATTACAACAAGAAAAAAAAGACCCCACATATACTACTTGTAAAATAAAAACTTTACATTAATAGATTCTAAATCCAATGCACTTATCTGCCAAAATAGTAACCATATTAATAAAAATCACACAAAATTAAAATTATTCCAAATACCCGGTCCTCTCGTACTAAGGTATAAAACATTATTATAGATAGAAACCAACCTGGCTCACGCCGGTCTGAACTCAGATCATGTAAGATTTTAAAGGTCGAACAGACCTAATCAATTTCAGCTCCTGCACCGAAAATTCATCTTAATCCAACATCGAGGTCGCAAACCTTCCCGCCAATAAGAACTCTCAAGGAAGATAACGCTGTTATCCCTAAGGTAATTTAATCTTATAATCATAAATCAATGGATCAAAAAAATATAAATAAATATGCCAAACAAAAGAGGAGTTAAAAAATTCCTCCCATCACCCCAACAAAACAATCAACCCACTAAAACAATTACAACAAACCCAATCCTCACATTAACAGGCAAAATGTCAAACTCTATAGGGTCTTCTCGTCCCATAAAAACATTTAAGTATTTTAACTCAAAAACTAAATTCAACAACAAATTCTATTAAGACAGCCCATGTCTCGTCAAGCCATTCATACC